GGCTCGTTGCATACCTTGATCCACTACCGTCCGAATAGCATTTCCTGCTGCGGTTTGTGCCGCAAAGGGTGTCCCTCTTCTTGTACCCTTGAATCCACAAGTACCGGCGGAGGACCAAGAAATTACCCGGCCTCGTACATCTGTAACAGTCACAATGGTATTGTTGAAACTTGCTTGAACATGAATAACCCCTTTTGGTATTCTACGTGCACTCTTACGTAAACCAATACGCCCATTCCTACGTGAACCGATTCTGGGTGCGGGTTTTGCCATATTTTATCGTCTCATAAATATAAGTCAGAGGTATATGGATATATCCATTTCATGCCAAAACAGATCTTTTCCGCTTTTTTTTATTTGTATATTGGGTCCCTTAGGGAGTCTCTTTTATTTTATAAAGATTATCCTTGTCTTTGTTTATGTCTCGGGTTGGAACAAATTACTATAATTCGTCCCCGTCTACGGATCAGTCTACATTTTTCACAAATTTTACGAATGGAGGCCCTTATTTTCATATTTGTCATTCCTTAACTGAATTTCAAATTTACTTATTTGAAGAAAATTAGTTTCTGGAAATTTGAAACTTTCGAATTGTATCCCTCCGAAAGGAATATTGAAGTTGAAAAAAAACCACCTAATCGTTTGAATCCTTGTTTCGGAGTCTAGAAACTATATGCCCTTTGGTTGAATCATAATGACTTCTTTCAATTTTTACTCTATCTTCCGTTGGTATACGTATAAAACTACGTTGAATCCTTCCTGAACCATAACCTAGAATCCGATCTTCATTATCTAAATGAATCCGAAGCATACCATTCGGAAGTGATTCAGGAATTAAACTTTCATGAATCCAGTTTTCTTTTTTCATTCGCGGTAAAACCTCCTTGAAGTATTAACTAATGTAAGAGGAGAGTGAGAATAGAAACCCGTTCTTTATCTTTTTTTTTCACAAATAGTAAAGTTCCATATCTTATCTTAATTTGGATATAAGAAAGCTTACCATATATAACACAAAATTTCTCCGCCGATTCCTTCTAGTCGGGCCTCTCGGTCCGTCATTATACCCCGAGAGGTAGAAAGAATTACAATCCCCATCCCACCTAAAATTCTAGGAATTCGTTGATAACTAGAATAGATTCGTAGACCGGGTCGACTGATCCGTTTTAAATTTAAAACAGTTTTACATGGACCTTTCCTATTCCTTCTATGCCGTAGGGTTAAAACCAAAAAATATTTGTTGTTTTCCTGATGTTTCCTCACATTTTCAATAAAACCTTCTCTTAACAGTATTTTAACAAGGTTTTCGGTGATGTTAGTAGATGGTATTCGAACTGTTCCTTTTCTATTCATGTCAGCATTGCGTATAGAAGTTATTATATCAGCAATAGTGTCTTTACCCATGATAAATTAAAATTATTGTTACCCCCGAACTTTGATATAATCAACATGCTTTTTTCTTTCTATTTTATGAATTGTTAAAGATATATGCGTGAGACAAATTTACTAATTAATCTAGTTTACTCTATTCATATTTTATTCAAATGCTATAAGAGCATTAGAGTCTCCGTTTTATTAGACTTATAATACTTCAGGTGCTAATGAAACTATTTTAGTGAAATTTAACTGTCTCAATTCCCGTGCGATCGCACCAAAAATTCTAGTTCCTTTGGGATTTCCTTCTTGATCAATAACAACCGCAGCATTGTCATCATATCGTAGTATCATACCGTTGTCACGTTTGAGTTCTTTACAAGTACGTACAATTACAGCTCTGATCACTTCGGATTTTTCTAGAGGTGTATTTGGTATTGCTTCCTTGATTACAGCAACAATAACGTCACCAATATGAGCATATCGTCGATTACTAGCTCCTATGATTCGAATACACATTAATTGTCGGGCCCCGCTGTTATCCGCTACATTTAAGTGGGTTTGAGGTTGAATCATATCATTTTTTTTTATTTGCTCTTTCACTGCGAAGGGGCTAAGTAAAAAAAGAAATATTGTTTGTCCAAAACAAAAAAAAAAGAAACCTATAATTTTGTTTTTTTTTTTTCATTCAAAAGATTTCTTTTCTTTGGTTATACATTCTTATCCCGAAATCATGAATTGCGTTCGTATAGGCATTTTGGATGCCGCTATTGAAATAGCCTTTCTGGCTACATTTTCTGCTACTCCACCCATTTCATAAAGTATTCTACCCGGTTTAACGATAGCTACCCAATATTCGGGAGATCCTTTACCGGAACCCATACGCGTTTCCGCGGGTCTTACTGTAACAGGTTTGTCTGGAAATATACGTACCCATATTTTTCCGCCGCGGCGTACGTTTCGTGTCATTGCTCGCCGCCCTGCTTCTATTTGTCTAGACGTGATCCACGCGGGTTCAAGTGCCTGAAGAGCATATCTACCAAAGCAAATACGATTACCTCGATAAGATATTCCTTTCATTCTTCCTCTATGTTGTTTACGGAATCTGGCTCTTTTGGGGTTATAGTTGATGGTTCTTTTTCAATTTCAATTCCATCTCTACTACAGAACCGGACATGAGAGTTTCTTCTCATCCAGCTCCTCGCGAATGAAAAATAACAATTATAACATGGTATACATGTATTTAATGAATAATATACTGAATCGTGGGAGTCTTTGAGATTTTATCTAATATCTAATCTATTAGAAATTTGTATATCTTGTTTTGATAGTTTATATAAAAAAAACTAAACATGTATTCAATTTCTATTTATTTATAGTTATAGATAATTATTTTATAGATTAGTTAGAGATAATAGATAATAATAATAGAATTTCGTTTTATTATAACGAGTATTTATTTTGTTTTGTCTTTTTTATTATCATATTATATTGGATCTATCAAAATTTAGAAATCCAATAAAATAAAAACTTTCGCGGGCGAATATTTACTCTTTCCATATCTATTTCAGTTGTAGGGTTATCCTATGACATGGCCTCTCAGAATAAAAGTGGATTGGTTCCGGGTTCGTTTCGCCATCCTACCCAATGAATTATTAGGATTCGTTTTCAATAGAATCTTCTGCATCCACGGGTTCCGTCGTTCCCATCGCTTCGCGATTAATGGTTAGGCCCGAATTCTACGGCGGAGCTCCTAATGAAAATTAAATGTGTTATTGAGTCAATTTTCTCAGTCTTTGTGGACCCAGGGCTCTTGACTTTTTTTGTTCTATGAACAAATTCATCGAATTATAGATCAATCAAATTAGTATTGATGCTTTATTACGCTATCCTTTATAAGATCGCTCAGAGACCTTACATATTGGAATCATATAGCATTAGTATTCTTTTTCTCTCTTTCTCTCACCCTTCCATTTATCTGCATTCTTTTTGTTATTGCTTCACAACTTAAAATTGGTTTTTCTTTTTTTTGCTTGTTTATGCAAACAAAAATTCAGTTGCTACAATGATATGATCAATATATCATATCGTGACTAGTTCTTTAGATCCAGATAATATGAAGCGGTGAGTTGGTTATTAGTTCGATAGTTATTAGTTCATACTATGGGCCAGTCCCTTTTTTTGAGACTAATAACCCTACAAAAACCAACGAGTCACACACTAAGCATAGCAATTATATCAATATAAAAAAATGAATTGAATTTTTATTCAACCTTATAGAATTGCCCATTTTTTTTTTTATTTAACAGAAAAAGAATGAAAGAGTTTGTCATTTTTTGCTTTTTTATTTCCGATAGAACGTAAAGACAAGTAAAATAAAGGCTTAGGCTTCCTCGTCTACAAATATCCAAATTTTGATGCCTAATACCCCATAGATAGTTCCAACTGCATAGGAACAATAATCAATTTTAGCTCGAATGGTTTGTAGAGGAACTCTACCCTCTCTGATCCATTCGACACGCGCAATCTCTTTTCCGTCGATACGTCCTGCAATTTGTACTTGAATTCCTTTTGTACCTGCTTGTTCAGTTAATTCAATAGCCTTTTTCATTGCTTTTCGAAATGAAACCCTATTCTTTAATTGTCCGGCTATAAATTCGGCGAGAATATTAGGGTGTCCATAAGGGTTTGTAATTCTTGTAAGAGCAATGTTGAGTTTTCGGTTTACACAATTAATTTCTTTTTGTACATCTATCTGCAATTCTTCGATTCTTCGAGGCCCACCTTTACCTTCTAGTAATAATTTTGGGAATCCCATATAGATTATGACCTGAATCAAATCGATTCTTTTTTGAATCTTTATGCATGCAATTCCCTCAACACCAGAGGATATTTGAATATTTTTTTGTACATAATTCTTGATCCACTCTCGGATTTTTTGATCTTCTTGTAGCCCTTCGGAATAATTTTGTGGTTGTGCAAACCAAAGAGAATGATGACCTTGGGTTGCACCAAGTCTGAAACCAAGTGGATTTATTTTTTGTCCCATAATCTCCTAATACTATATATATCATGACACGTCATATCCGTGTACTTACTTATTTTTATTTCTCCATATGTTGCCTTTGAAGTATAATATGGCGTATTTGGCTCCTTTATACTTCCTTTACAGATATATCTTTTAATCCAATAGTTATATTAAAAACGTGTCTTTTTATCGGATAACTACGCCCTCGAGCTCGAGGTTTTAATTTTTTCACAGTAGTACCCCTTCACGACTTCCGCTTTGCTAATGATTAAACTTGCTTCGTTTAAACCGACATTGTGAATAGCATTTGTTGCTGCAGAATAAACCAATTTAAAAATTGGATAACCCACTCGATAAGGCATAAGTTCGAGTCTCATACGTCTTTCTTCGTATAAACGTCCACAAATCTGATCAATTTCAATTACTCTTTCTGCTTTATTAGCAGACATACATATATGTTTACTTAAAGCGCATATATATTTCGGTATATGGATTCTTCTTTATCATAAGATTTGCCTCTCGCTAATAAACAATAAGCATCTATATTCACTTTTATTAACTACTCTTATTTTAACGACGAGATCTATTATCATTTTTTGCG